GGTTTCAGACTTGGTACAATCCAAAGTCATCATTCCTTTTGGTTTACACAAGCAAAAAATTATTCTGAAGGTCTACAAGAAGATAAAAAAATACGGGATTTTATCAAAAATTATGTACAAAAAAATATGAGAATAGCTTCCGGTGTCGAGGGAATTGCACATATAGAGATTCAAAAAAGAATTGATCTGATTCAAATCATAATCCATATGGGATTCCCGAAGTTATTAATAGAAGATAAATCGCGAAGACTCGAAGAATTACAGATGAATGTACAGAAAGAATTAAATTGTGTAAACCGTAAACTCAATATTGCTATTACAAGAATTGCAAAACCTTATGGAAACCCTAACATTCTTGCAGAATTTATAGCTGGACAATTAAAAAATAGAGTTTCATTTCGCAAGGCGATGAAAAAAGCTATTGAATTGACTGAACAGGCAGATACAAAAGGAATTCAAATACAAATTGCGGGTCGTATTGACGGAAAAGAAATTGCACGTGTTGAATGGATCCGAGAAGGCAGGGTTCCCCTACAAACAATTCGAGCAAAAATTGATTATTGTTCCTATCCAGTTCGAACTATCTATGGGGTATTAGGTATCAAAATTTGGATATTTGTAGACGAAGCATAATAAACCTTCAGTTTCATTTCTGTTCCCTCGAATGGTTGAAGAAAAAAACTCTTTAATTCTTTGTCTAATCAAGCCAAACAAAAAGTAAAACTTCGGCAATTCTATAGGGTTGAATAAAAATTAGATTAACCATTTGATATAATTGCTATGCTTAGTGTGTGACTCGTTGATTTTTTTTAAGGTTATCAAAAAAAGACTGATCTATAGTATGACTATAGAACTAATAACCAACTCATCGCTTCGCATTATCTGGATCAAAAGAAAGAGTTAAGATAGGATCTATTGGTCATATCGTTGTAGCAACTGAAATATTTTTTTGCATAAAAAAAAAAAAAAACAAATCGGATTATGAGTTTGGATTGTAAAGCGCAATTTCCAAGGATGTGGATAAGTGGAATGGTGAGAGAAAGAGAGATAAAATAGCAATGATATACGATTCCAATCTAATATGTAAGGTCTCTAAATAATCTCAGAAAAAACAATGTATTTAATAAAGCATCAATATTGAGATTCATCCCTAATTTGTTGATAGAACAACAAAAAGAGCTTCGAGCCAATAAAGATTAAGAGGATTGACTCAAGAACAAAGTCCACGAAGAGCTCCATTGTCAAATTCAGACCTAACCATTAATAGAGAAGCGATGGGAACGATGTAACCCATGAATGCAGAAGATTCTCGTGAACATGAATCCTAATGATTCATTGGGTGGGATGGCGTAACGAACCGGGAACCTTTTCATTGATTCTGAAAAGTCATAGGCTAACCCAACAACTGAACTAGATATGGAAAGAGTAAATATTCGCCCGCGAAAATTTTCTTTTATTGGATTGTTCAATTTGAAGCGATCCGATAGGATAAAAAGAAAGTAAAATAAAGATTTGTTAGGCTATAAAAAAAGATGATCCAGAAAAAATCGAATTATCTATAACTAGAAAAATCTATCTATTTAGTTATATATCAAAAAAGGTATATAAGAATTTCAAATAAACTAGATGAAATTTTAAAGAATCCATGGATTCAGTGTATTATTCATTCCTTACATAGATGTATACCTTAATTAACTATTTGTTAATCTTTTTTTCTTTTGATTCGCGAGGAGCTGGATGAGAAGAAACTCTCATGTCCAGTTCTGTAGTAGAGATGGAATTGTGAAACAACCATCAACTATAACCCCAAAAGAACCAGATTCCGTAAACAACATCGAGGAAGAATGAAGGGAATATCTTATAGAGGTAATAGTCTTTGTTTCGGTAGATATGCTCTTCAGGCACTTGAACCTACTTGGATCACATCTAGACAAATAGAAGCGGGGAGACGAGCAATGACACGAAATGTACGTCGTGGTGGAAAAATATGGGTACGTATATTTCCAGATAAACCAGTTACAGTAAGACCTGCAGAAACACGTATGGGGTCGGGTAAAGGATCCCCCGAATATTGGGTAGCTGTCGTTAAACCGGGTAGAATACTTTATGAAATAGGCGGGGTAACAGAAAATGTAGCCAGAAAAGCTATTCAAATAGCAGCATCCAAAATGCCTATACAAACTCAATTTATTCTTTCGGAATAGAAATGTAAAATGAAAGCCAAGAAGTCTTTACTTTGGACTAACAAAAAACAATTGCGGGTTTCTTTTTTGGACAAAGAATATTTCTTTTTTTTTTCTGCGCCCCTTTTTTTTGCATTTTCAAAATAGATTAAAAAAATGATATGATCCAACCCCAGACCCTTTTGAATGTAGCGGACAACAGCGGGGCGCGAAAATTGATGTGTATTCGAATCATAGGAGCTAGTAATCGCCGATATGCTCATATTGGTGACATTATTGTTGCTGTGATCAAAGAAGCAGTACCAAATATGCCTCTAGAAAGATCCGAAGTGATCAGAGCTGTAATTGTACGTACTTGTAAAGAACTCAAACGTGATAACGGTATGATAATACGATATGATGACAATGCTGCAGTTGTCATTGATCAAGAAGGAAATCCTAAAGGAACGAGAATTTTTGGTGCGATTGCACGAGAATTGAGACAGTTAAATTTTACTAAAATTGTTTCATTAGCCCCCGAGGTATTATAAAACAAGAGCACAATATAGTTATAGTCAATTTTACTTGAATGAAATCGATTAATTATTAGTAGATTATGTATCACGTATATACCCTTAAAAATTTAAAAGGAGCATGTTTATTATATCCAAATTTTGAGAAACCACTAATTTTAGTTCATCATGGGTAGAGACACTATTGCTGATATAATAACTTCTATACGAAATGCTGACATGAATAGAAAAGGAACAGTTCGAATAGCATCTACTAACATCACTGAAAACATTGTTAAAATACTTTTACGAGAAGGTTTTATCCAAAATGTGAGGAAACATCGGGAAAACAAAAATTTTTTTTTGGTTTTAACCCTGCAACATAGAAGAAATAATAAAGGGCGATATAGAACTCTTTTCAATTTAAAAAGGATAAGTCGACCTGGTCTACGAATCTATTCTAACTACCAACGCATTCCTAGAATTTTAGGTGGTATGGGAATTGTAATCCTTTCTACTTCTCAAGGTATAATGACAGACCGAGAGGCTCGACTAGAAAGAATCGGCGGAGAAATTTTGTGTTATATATGGTAATCCTTATAATATCCGAATTAGATCCGAAACCCCCTATTTGTGAAAAAAAAGCGAAAGGACGGGTTGTCTACTATCACTCTTCCTCCATTAGTTGATACGCCAAGGAGGTTTTACCTCGAATGAAAGAACAAAAGTGGGTTCATGAAGGTTTAATTACTGAATCACTTCCCAATGGTATGTTCCGGGTTCGTTTAGATAATGAAGACCTAATTCTAGGTTATGTTTCAGGAAGGATCCGGCGTAGTTTTATACGGATCCTACCAGGAGATAGAGTCAAAATTGAAGTAAGTCGTTATGATTCAACTAGAGGACGTATAATTTATAGAATTCGCAATAAGGATTCGATCGATTAGATGGTTTTTTAGTTTACCCTTCAACATTATTTTCGGGAGAGTACAATTCCAAATTTCAAGAAACTTAGTTTCTTCCAAGAATGAATTCATAATTAAGGTAAGGAATGAAAAATATGAAAATAAGAGCCTCCATTCGTAAAATTTGTGAAAATTGTCGACTGATCCGCAGGCGAGGACGAATTATAGTAATTTGTTCCAACCCGAGACATAAGCAAAGACAAGGCTAATCTTTCGAAAATAACTCTCTAAAGAACCCTATAAGGACAAATAAAAATAAAGGATTTGTTTTGACATGAAATGGATATTTCCATATACCTCTGACTCATATTTATGAGATGATAAAATATGGCAAAACCTATACCAAAAATTGGTTCACGCAAAACCGGACGTCTTGGCTCACGTAAGAGTGGACGCAGAATTCCAAAGGGAGTTATTCATGTTCAAGCAAGTTTCAACAATACCATTGTGACTGTTACCGATGTAAGGGGTCGGGTGGTTTCTTGGTCCTCGGCTGGTACTTGTGGATTCAGGGGTACAAGAAGAGGGACACCATTTGCTGCTCAAACCGCAGCAGGAAATGCTATGCGTACAGCAGTGGATCAAGGTATGCAACGAGCAGAAGTTATGATAAAAGGTCCCGGTCTTGGAAGAGATGCAGCATTACGAGCTATTCGTAGAAGCGGTATACTATTAAGTTTCGTACGAGATGTAACCCCGATGCCACATAATGGCTGTAGACCCCCGAAAAAAAGGCGTGTGTAGAACTAAACACTGAAGAGATTTCAAGAGAAATAAATGATTCAATGATCTGATCAAATAATATTACTATGGTTCGAGAGAAAGTCACAGTATCTACTCGGACACTACAGTGGAAGTGTGTTGAATCAAGAGCGGATAGTAAGCGTCTTTATTATGGACGTTTTATTCTGTCTCCGCTTAGGAAGGGTCAAGCCGACACAATAGGTATTGCAATGCGAAGAGCTTTGCTTGGCGAAATAGAAGGAACATGTATCACACGTGCAAAATCTGAGAAAATACCACATGAATATTCTACCCTAACAGGGATTCAAGAAGCAGTACATGAAATTTTAATGAATTTGAAAGAAGTTGTATTGAGAAGTAATCTGTATGGAATTCGCAACGCGTCTATTTGTGTCAGGGGTCCTGGATCTGTAACTGCTCAAGACATCATCTTACCACCTTCTGTGGAAATCGTTGATAATACACAGCATATAGCGACCTTGACGGAACCACTTGATTTGTGTATTGGATTACAAATTGAAAGGAATCGAGGATATTGTATAAAAACGCCAAATAACTTGCAAGATGGAAGTTATCCTATCGATGCTGTATTTATGCCTGTTCGAAACGCGAATCAT